AACTTGTAAATCGATTCATAACCTTTCGAGTACAACCAATATCTATTCGGACTCCCTTTACCTGTAGGAGTACATCTTGGATCTGTCGATTATGCTATGGGCGGAGTCCCACTCATGGGGACCTGGTTGAGTTGGGGGAGGCTGTAGGTATTATTGCAGGCCAATCGATTGGAGAACCGGGTACTCAATTAACATTAAGAACTTTTCATACCGGCGGAGTATTCACAGGAGGTACTGCAGAACATGTGAGAGCGCCCTCTAGTGGAAAAATAAAATTTAATGAGGATTTGGTTCATCCGACACGTACACGTCACGGTCATCCTGCCTTTCTATGTTCTATAGACTTGTATGTAACTATTGAGAGTGAAGATATTCTACATAATGTGATTATTCCATCAAAAAGTTTTCTTTTAGTTCAAAATGATCAATATGTAGAATCAGAGCAAGTGATTGCTGAGATTCGCGCGGGAACGTCCACTTTGAATTTTAAAGAGAAGGTTCAAAAATATATTTATTCCGACTCAGACGGGGAAATGCACTGGAGTACCGATGTCGATCATGCGCCTGAATTTACATACGGTAATGTGCATCTATTACCAAAAACAAGTCATTTATGGATATTATTAGGAGGGCCCTGTAGATCAAGTCCAATCTCCCTTTCCCTTCACAAGGATCAAGATCAAACGAGCACGCATTCTCTTTCTGTCAAGCAAAGGTATACTTCTAGCCTCTCGGTAACTAAGAGAGAAAAATTCTTTAGTTCGGGTTTTTATGGTAAAAAAAAAGGCAGCATTCCTGATTATTCACACCTTAATCAAGTCATATGTACTGCTCATTGTAATCTCATCTATCCGGCCATTCTCCGCGAGAATTCAGATTTATTGTCAAAGAGGCGAAGAAATAGATTTATTATTCCACTCCAATCGTGCGAGAACGAACTAATGTCCCCTCTGGGTATCTCGACCGAACTCCCCATAAATGGTATTTTCCGTAGAAATAGTATTCTTTCTTATTTCGACGATCCTCGGTATAGAAGAAAGAGTTCGGGAATTACTAAATATGGGACTATAGGAATGCATTCAATCCCGGATTCGATTGAGTATCGAGGAGTCAAGGAATTTAGGCCAAACTACCAAATGAAAGTAGATCTATTTTTTTTCATTCCCGAGGAAGTTCATATCTTACCTGGATCTTCTTCCATAATGGTACGGAACAATAGTCTCATTGGGGTAGATACACAAATCACTTTAAATCTAAGAAGCCGGGTAGGCGGATTGGTCCGGGTGGAGAGAAAAAAAAAAAGAATTGAACTTAAAATTTTTTCTGGAGATATACATTTTCCTGGAAAAATAGATACGATATCCCAGCATAGCAGCGTTTTGATACCACCGGGGAGGGGAAAAGGAAATTCCAAGGAATTAAAAAAAATTAAAAATTGGATCTATGTCCAACAGATTACACCTAGCAAAAAAAAGCATTTTGTTTTTTTTCGACCTGTCGTCACATATGAAATAACGGACGGTCTAAATTTAGCAAGACTTTTCCCTCCCGATATGTTGCAGGAAAGGGATATTGTGCAACTTCGAGTTATCAATTATATGCTTTATGGAAAGGGCAAACCGATTCGAGGAATTTATGACACAACTCTTCAATTAGTTCGGACTTGTTTAGTATTGAATTGGGACCAAGACAAAAAAAGTTCTTCTGGCGAAGAAGCCCGTGCTTCTTTTGTTCAAATAAGGATAAATGGTTTGATTCGACATTTCCTAAGAATCGACTTGGCAAAATCCCCTATTTCTTATATCGGAAAAAGGAATGATCCCTCAGGTTCAGGATTGCTCTCTGATAATGGATCAGATTACATCAATATCAATCCGTTTGGCTCCATATATTCCCATTCAAAGACAAGAATTCAACAATTCCTTAACCCAAATCAAGGAACTATTCATACATTGTTGAATAGAAATAAGGAATTCCAACCATTGATAATTTTGTTATCATCCAAGTGTTCTCGAATGGGTCCATTCAACGATCTAAAATATCACAATGGAATAAAAGAATCAATTCATCAAAGGGATCCCCTAATTCCAATTAGGAATTCATTGGGCCCTTTAGGATCAGCCCCCCCAATTGAGAATTTTTTTTTATTTTCCCACTTAATAACTCACAATCAAATCTTGTTAACTAACTATTTGCAACCTGACAATTTCAAACGGACTTTTCAAGTAATTAAATATTATTCAATGGATGAAAGTGAAAGTGGGAAATTTTATAATCCTGACCCTTGCAGTAAGATTATTTTCAATCCATTCAATTTGAATTGGTATTTTCTCCGTCACAATTATTGTGAAGAGACGGCTACAATAATTAGCCTTGGACAGTTTATTTGTGAAAATGTGTGTATAGCCAAAACCGGACCACACCTAAAATCGGGTCAAGTTATCTTTGTTCAAGCCGATTCCGTAGTAATACGATCAGCTAAGCCTTATTTGGCCACCCCGGGAGCAACCGTTCATGGCGATTATGGTGAAATCCTTTATGAAGGAGATACATTAGTTACATTTATATATGAAAAGTCGAGATCTGGGGACATAACGCAGGGTCTTCCAAAAGTGGAACAAGTGTTAGAAGTGCGCTCGATCGATTCAATATCGATGAATCTAGAAAAGAGGATTGAGGGTTGGAACGAATGTATAACAAGAATTCTTGGAATTCCTTGGGGATTCTTCATTAGTGCTGAGCTAACTATAGTGCAAAGTCGTATCTCTTTGGTCAATAAGATCCAAAAGGTTTATCGATCCCAGGGGGTGCGGATTCATAATAGGCATATAGAAATTATTGTACGGCAAATAACATCAAAAGTATTGGTTTCAGAAGACAGAATGCCTAATGTTTTTTCACCCGGAGAACTAATCGGATTGTTACGAGCAGAACGAACGGGACGCGCTTTGGAAGAAGCGATCTGTTACCGAGCCATCTTATTGGGAATAACAAGAGCATCCCTCAATACCCAAAGTTTCATATCTGAAGCAAGTTTTCAAGAAACTGCTCGAGTTTTAGCAAAGGCAGCTCTCCGGGGGCGTATCGATTGGTTGAAAGGTCTGAAAGAGAACGTTGTTTTGGGGGGGATGATACCTGTCGGGACCGGGTTCAAAGGATTAGTGCACTCTTCAAAACAACATAATAAGATTCCTTTGAAAACAAAAAAAAAGAATATATTCGAGGCGAAAATGAGAGATATTTTGTTTCACCAGAGAAAATTTGTTGATTCGTCCCTTTGACAGAAGACAGAATTTCCACGATACATCATAACAATCATTTATAGGATTTACTGATTCCTAAGAAGGGAGTAATTCCTTTCACTTCATTATTTTAGTAAAAGTTCTTGCGGCTCCAGTTGGATGACATTCAATATCATGTACCCATGTTCCTATACGTATATCGGCTAATGGTACGCAATTCCCTATTTTAAAATTTTAAATTTAGATCAAGTATCTCATATCTATAAGCAGGGGGGCGCGGCCAAGAAACAGCTAGCGGACTGCCCCCTTCCTTCCATTCGGCGTTTCTTCGCTGTGTGAACATATGTATGGGCAGGTCGCAATAAAAGTGGCTAGTCGAAGGTTTAGGCCAATCGCAATTTATCACCATCTTGCCCGCTTCCAATTGATGACTGGCTATTATATAAGTCTTGACCTAAGCCCCTGTGCTGGCTTGGCTCCCGAGAACCGTACGTGAGCTGCCTCGTACGGCTCTTCCTAAGAACTTGAAGTCCCTCTCTCTTAATATAAAAAAATGAATTTACAAGCCCTTTTCAAAAAGCTTTCGCCCCTCCGGGGGCTATTAGAGAAGGAGCTTCGTTCCTTGACTTCTTTGCTGAGTCAAGCTTCCTTGTTCCTTAGTGTAGTCTCGGTCCATAGTTTAAGACTTCGCCTAGTCTATATCCACAGCTGACCTTAGTCCGTACTTACGCCTTTCCCTTTGTATTTGTATACGGCTAAGTGTTACTTTGTAACCTTAACGTACTTTTTACTGTAGCATACATAGGCTTTCGTCGGGCTTTCGTCCCTTCGCCTATAGACGGCGGCTTGGCTTCGATATCGCTCATGACTTAGTGTATAGAGCCATGTAGTCGTCGGTTTTACACAACAATGCCTTATGATATAGTGGTCGGCCTTTCCAATGCCTCCTTCCTTTTTTTCTGAGGAAGCCCCTTACAACTAGAATATAAAGAACAGGGGGCTGTTCACCTTTGGGAAGTTAGCTACTTAAGTACTACTCATAAAGTAAAGGCGAACGGCATTCTGTTCTACAGCTACTTTCTGTTCTACAGCTACTTAATATTAGTTACTTAATATTCTACAGCTATTAATAATATATTAAATTAATATTTATTTTTTATAATTTTTTTTTTTTTTTATTATATTTAATTATATTTATATACATTTATATACTAAATATAATTATATACTAAATATAAATAGTAAGTATATAAGTATAATACTAATAATAGTACTAATACTAGTTGTATTAAGTTACTAATAGTTACTAATACTAGTTGTAATAAGTAGTAAAAAAAAAGTACTAATAATAGTTGTAATAAGTAGTAATATAAGTGGTAATAATAGTAAAAGTAGAACAACTTGTCGTACTACTGAAGTACCTAAGGTGAACAGGGCTCACGGGCCGGGACGTCCGGCAGAATGCTTGGCCTCCTGCGCTGGAAGCGACACCCTTCGGGTGCGCTTCTGGCAGTTAGCTTCTAGCACTATATAAAAATAGATAATAATAAGTATCGGGCATTCTGAGCTGGAAGGGGGCAAGCAAATGAAATGAAGGAAGGCATTACGGGTCGACTACAAGAAGCAAAGCTTCGTAGACTCTGCAAGTCGCTTATAGAATGCCGACTACTATTTTCCACTTAATACTTAAACTTAATACTTAATGAGGGAAGGGGAGGGAAGCGAAGCTTCGCGAGCTTTAAAGGTTAGCTCGGTTCTCGCCTGGATCGATTAAGTAGCTCAGGCCAGCCCCTTGGTATGCTAAGATTATTATTACGTGATTAATCCACTCACTTGGCTAGAAAGAGAGCTTCTAGCAAAGAGTTCAATCGATAGCTTGATAAAGAAAAGGGAATTTTTCTTAAAAGTCGGCGAGGCATGGAAGCCCAAGCAGACGAGAACTTTTTATTCATTAATAATTAATTAATTAATAGCCGTTACATACATGGGAAGTACGCCCACTTGTGCACGCATAAACAAAGGAGCCAAACAACTAAAGACTACATTAAAAAGTTAACTAAAATAAAAACATATTAAAGACGTAGAACAACATGAAAAATAACAAAGAAAGCCTTGCAAGACTACTTATTTAAATCTTAGAGATCTTCTAATTTCGATTTCCCCTACGGTTGTTCTGGGCCCCCTGCACAATGAGCGCGTCCCTTTCTTCAAGCAGCGCCCTCTTCCTTTCATCAAGCTCACGAATGCTATCCCGAATTGCTAGCATCCTTCTCGCAATTTCTTCAGGATCTATGGGAGGCATGTGCTCCCAGAAGAGACCCAGAAGTTGCTCCTGCTGGAGCTTGGCGTTCGCCACGCGTTGGATTGCTTGATCTATTTGATAAAGTCTTGATACGGTAGCTGGATCCATCTCCCTTTGGTTTGCCAAATAGAGAAAGAAGCTTCTATTTATAGGCGTAGGAGGCCCCTATATTATGTATTATGCTTAAGGCCTTTCTTATTATTAGTAATAATTCTTGTCTTGGTTCCGTAACATGGTTCAAACCTGGCTTTTCGTGAATATGGAACCCCATCCACTAGATTTTACTGAATAATTGCCCTTTTCCCCGTACGGATTTGAGTACGAAAGGCCCACCCCAAACAGCGAATAGGACTTTCTTTTTCGCGGGTATCGCCACGCGGCTTAATCCCGATCACTCCTTCAAGAATAGGGAGCAATAATAGAGCGAATCCGTCAGAGAGTACTCCCTCCCCTTTCTTAAGAGATAGAGCAATCGTCACTCGACAGCTCAAAACTGACCAGTACAAAACCATGTGATCTGTCCTCGTTTACGTACCCCACTGGCACTAGCCTAACGTCCTCAAGCTAGTGCACCCACTACTCCCCCTACATTATTCCTCTCTACAGGCCCTTTTTCTCTCTCTCTCCTCCTAAAACGAAATAAACCTGCTCGCACCTCTCCAGGATGACGTCTTATAGATCCGGCCAGCTCGACACTCACCTTCCACACTTAGTATGGACTTAATTAAGTCAAAGCCCTTACGCTTTCTGGATAAGGAGAGGTTTTTAGTTACGTGCTCTTTCCGGAGCTATAATTTTGCAATAGCCTTTTCCTTGTTCGTGACATTATGAGAAAAATTTGCATTTTTCTCTCCTTCCTCTGAATAGTGATCATGAGACAGACCAGAAATCGGTCAGCATATCTAGCCCGCATTTAGGATACCTCAGATGTAAGAAATATCGTTTAATTGCCAACAAGTACCGCAAATTCAAATCAAGAACATTATTGTCAACGGAGATTATTATATAAAAATAACTTGCATTTGTGGTTTCCTTTTTCCATAAACCAGTAAAAGAAATGGGGGGAGCGAAGGAAGGGGAAGCTTGGATTCTGAAAAAGGAGCTGGTTGTTTTCCATGAGATGGCGCTGTGTTAGGGTTACCAGTGGGAACGACCGAGACCTACTTTAGGGAGGTCTTTCGGCTTGGACATGACGTTTGCTTGATATTGGGCGGAGTGGGCTTGCTTGGAAGCGTGAAGTGAGATATCAGATCGGACGCCCATGGTTATACCGGCTACACACCTTATCTTCTTGCTTTCTCAATCCGACCACATCAAGTAAAGACTAAACATCCATTATTTCATAGTTTTATGTTATTAATCCACCGTAGTTGTCTAGTTCACTTGTAAAACTAGTTAATCTATTAATTGACTCTATAGGGTAATACCTGGCCGATGCTTACACACCTCTAAAACTTTCCACAAAAGCCTCCGCTATGAGGTCAACTTTATGTAGGCAGTAGGTAATCTAGAGTGATTTTGGTTATTGAGATATCCCTCTGTCGAACACATGTAGAATGAATTAGTGTTTTTCCTTTATAGGAAGCTGGAGATTGTATAAATCATGGTATGGCTGGAGGTGGTGATACTCATATACATGACAAGAGTACCACAAAAATAAAAATATATTATATTAGAATATGTACCCTACCTATTTTCATCCAGAAAGATACGAAAATATGTACCATACAAATGACCGTCAAATTTGTGTAGATACCTATCGTCGTTTTCATATTATGATAGGGTATCTCTAATGAATAGATAATCTAAATGAAAAAAAAATGGAGAAGGAGAACAAGGCTTGGTTGAAATATTTATCTGAGATTGAAAAACAACAGGTCCTCTCTCTATGTAAAGACTTCGATGATCAAACTTTGCAGGATAAACTGACAGATTCCCAGGATAAACTTACCGTTT